TTGTTTCTCCTTAATTTTATTTAAATTTTGAATCTACTCCTTCGAAGAAAAGAAAATAAGTCTCTTGAAATTTTGAACCTCCGATTGTATCCGAACGAGAGGAATGTTGAAAAGTCACTACGAACCCGAAACATACCATTGGAAAGTGATTCAGTAATTAAACCTTCATGAATCCATTTTTGTTCTTTCATTCCAGGTAACCCCTTTAATTATCAACTCATGGAGTAGGAGTGATATTAGACAACCTTTCCTCTTTTTTCAAAAAAAAATAGGAAGTTTTCCTACGGATGCAATTCGTAGATCATAAAGATCACCATATATATAACAAAATTTCTCCCCCGATTCCTTCTAGTCGAGCCTCTCGGTCTGTCATTATACCTCGAGAAGTCGAAAGAATTACAATACCCATTCCTCCTAAAATCCTAGGAATTCGTTGATGGTTGGAATAGATTCGTAGGCCGGGTCGGCTGATACGTTTTAAAACAGTTCTATATGGCCCTTTTCTATTCCTTCTATGTCGCAGAGTTGAAACCAAGAAATATTTCTTGCTTACTCGATGTTTTCTCACATTTTCGATAAAGCCTTCGCGTAGAAGTATTTTAACAATGTTTTCAGTGATATTTGTAGATGCTATTCGAACCGTTCCTTTTTTATCCATGTCAGCATTTCGTATAGAAGTTATTATTTCGGCAATAGTGTCCCTACCCATGATGAACTATAATTATTTGTGCCTCCGGGTTTTTATATAATCAGCATGCTCTACTCTTTTTTTTTCATGAATTATTAAAGGTATATGCGTGAGAAACAATCTACTAATGCATTCTACTAATTAATGGAATCTAATTCAGTTCAGATATCTTACTATGAACCTCCCTTTTTTTATGTTTTATTATGTTTTCATCTATTAGTATTTATTTAGAATCTATTTATAATACCTCAGGAGCTAATGAGACTATTTTAGTAAAATTCAACTGTCTCAATTCCCGAGCGATCGCACCAAAAACTCGAGTTCCTTTGGGATTTCCTTCTTGATCAATGACAACTGCTGCATTGTCATCATATTGTATTATCATACCATTGTCACGTTTGAGTTCTTTACATGTACGTACAATTACAGCTCTGATCACTTCTGATCTTTGTAGAGGCATATTGGGAACTGCTTCTTTGATTACAGCAACAATAACGTCACCAATATGAGCATATCGGCGATTACTAGCTCCTATGATTCGAATACACATTAATTCTCTAGCCCCGCTGTTGTCCGCTACATTTAAATAGGTCTGAGGTTGAATCATATCATTCTTATTATTTTTCTCTTTTTTCTTTCAATGCTAACTAACTAAAGGGCGAAGAAAAAAAGAAGAAAGATTGTTTGTCCAGAAATAAAAAAACTGCGGTTTTTTCATCACAAGGCCCCTTTCCTTTCGTTCCATATCCCTATCCCGCAATAACGAATTGAGTTCGTATAGGCATTTTGGACGCAGCTATAGAAATAGCTTCTCTGGCTACAATTTCTGATACTCCACCCATTTCATAAAGTATTCGACCCGGTTTAACGACGGATACCCAATATTCGGGAGATCCTTTCCCCGAACCCATACGTGTTTCGGTAGGCCTTACTGTAACAGGTTTGTCTGGAAATATACGTACCCATATTTTTCCACCACGACGCGCATATCGTGCCATGGCTCGTCGCCCCGCTTCTATTTGTCTAGATGTGATCCAAGCGGGTTCAAGTGCCTGAAGGGCGTATCCGCCGAAACAAATTCGATTGCCTCGATAAGATATTCCCTTCATTCTTCCTCTATGTTGTTTACGAAATCTGGTTCTTTTGGGGTTATAGTTGATGGTTGTTTCTCAATGCCATCTCTACTGCAGAACTGGACATGAGAGTTTCTTCTCATCCAGCTCCTCGCGAATGAAACGATTCAATAATATTGTATATATTTTGAATTGAATGAATAATGAATCATGGAATTTTTTGAGATATAATCTGTCACGTACACGTAGGAATAAAATAAAATGAGAAATTCCATTTTATAATTAATGAATCTTCATTTATTTTTACCTTTATTTTATTTATTTTTATTGAATTGCCCAAAACTTAGCAATCCAGTAAGGCTTTCGCGGGCGAATATTTGCTCTTTCAACATCCCTTTCATTCGTAGGGGCGTTCCATGACCTATCAGAATAAATGAATTGGTTCTTGGCTCGTTCCGCCATCCCACCCAATGAATCATTAGGATTCGTTTTCAAGGGAATCTTCCTCAGTCACAGGTTCTGTCGTTCCCATCGCTTCTCGATTAATGACTAGGCCCGAACTCTGCAATGGAGCTCCTAATAAAATTTGTTCCTGAATCAATCTTCTCAGTCTTTATTGACTCGGCGCTCTTTATTCTTTTTTATTTTTCGTATAAATTGTATTCATATTCATCGAATCTAATTATTAATTATGGACGAATACATTAATGCTTTATTACATTGCCTTTTATAAGATAGTTCATAGACCATACATATTGGAATCATATATCATTGCTATTCTTTTTCTTTCTTTCTCTCACCCCTCCATTTATCCATATCCCTTTGTTTTTGCTTCACAACCTTATAGATTGATTTTTCTTTTATGTAAAAAAAAATGCTTCAGTTGCTACAACAATATGATCAATACATCATATAGCGACTGGTTCCTTGGATCCAGATAATACGAAGCAATGAGCTGGTTATTAGTTATATAGTTATTAGTTCATACTAGGGGATGGCCCTTTGTTTTTTAATCCTAACCTAACTCTAAATAAAAAACCAACGAGTCACACACTAAGCATAGCAATTATATGGAGATGGAGTCAATCGAATTGTTATTCAACCCTATAGAATTAAGAATTCGAAAAAATTCTCATTTTTTTGATTGAACGGAAAAAAATGAACGAGTTTGTGATTTTTTATTCAATTGCCGGATGGATGGAACAGAAAGACAACGAAAGGCCCATTATTCCTCGTCTGCAAATATCCAAATTTTGATTCCTAATGCCCCATAGATAGTTCGAACTGTATAGGAACAATAATCAATTTTGGCTCGAATGGTTTGTAGGGGAACCCTACCTTCTCTGATCCATTCGACACGTGCTATTTCCTTTCCGTCGATACGCCCTGCAATTTGTACTTGAATTCCCTTTGTATCTGCTTTTTCAGTTAATTCAATAGCTTTTTTCATTGCCTTTCGAAACGAAACTCTATTCTTTAATTGTTCGGCTATAAATTCTGCAAGAATATTAGGTTGTCCATACGGTTTTTCAACTCTTGTGATAGCAATGTTAAGTTTTTGGTTCACAGAATTAAATTCTTTTTGTGCATTGCTCTGTAATTCTTCAATTCCTCGCGGGCTGCCCTCTATGAACAATTTTGGGAATCCCATATATATTATGACCTGGATCAGATCGATTCTTTTTTTAATCTTTATGCGTGCAATTCCCTCGGCACCCGAGGATATTTTCCTATTTTTTTGTACATAATTCTTGATACAATCCTGTATTTTTTGATCTTCCTGGAGACCCTCGGAATAACTTTTTGGTTGTGCAAACCAAACAGAATGATGACTTTGGGTTGTACCAAGTCGGAAACCGAGTGGATTTATTTTTTGTCCCATAGCACCTCGCTATCTCTATAAGGCCATATCATTTCTCTATTAGCCCACGTCATTCTGTTACGATATAGCATATGATCCATCATATATAGATACCTCTCTCTGACATCTTTATACTTATCTTTATATACCCATCCATATTTTCTTAACCATATGAAATAGTTTTTCTCTTTAGATGTATCTTTCAATACAATAGTTATATGACAGGTGGGTCTTTTTATCGGATAACTACGTCCTCGGGCTCGGGGTTTTAACTTTTTCATGCTAGTACCTTCATTAACTTCGGCTTGACTAATGATTAAAGCCGTTTCGTTGAATCCCATATTGTGACTAGCATTTGCTGCTGCAGAATAAACTAATTTTAAAATGGGATAACACGCTCGATAAGGCATGAGTTCTAGTATCATAAGTGTTTCCTCGTAGGGACGCCCACGAATCTGATCAATTACTCTTCGCGCTTTATGAGCAGACATACGTATATGTTGACCTAAAGCGTATACTTCTACATCTGGGTCACTCTTTATCATAAGGTTCACCTCCCACCAATAAACGATGAGCACCCATATCCACTTTATTAATTAATATATTAACGACGAGATTTATTATCGTTTCTCGCATGCCCCCGGAAATTCAGAGTAGGTGCAAATTCTCCCAATTTGTGACCTACCATACGATCTGTTATATAAATAGGCAAATGTTCCTTTCCATTATGAATAGCAATTGTATGGCCGATCATTGTGGGTATAATGGTAGATGCCCGGGACCAAGTTACGATTGTATCTTTTTCTGCCCTCGTGTTGAGCTTCG